TCATAATGTTCATATCCATCTATTATGCGCCCTTGCATCTAGCATTGGGTAGACCACATATAATAACTGTCATAGCTCTACCTTATCTTTTATTTCAGTTCTTCGGCAATAATCACAAAAACTTTTTGAATTATGGATACAAGAATCCAAATTCAATACGCAATTTTAGTATTCAAAAAATATTCTTTCAGAATCTTATTTTTCAGTTATTAAATCCTCTTTTTTTACCAAGTTCAATATTAATAAGATTAGTAAATATTTATTTATTTCGATGCAACAATAAATTTATATTTTTCACAAGTAGTTTTATTGGTTGGTTAATTGGTCACACTTTTTTGATGAAATTGATTGAATTTATATTAGTCTGCATACAACAAAATAATTCAATTAAATCTAATGTACCTATTCAATCAAATAAGTACATTATGTCAGAATTTAGAAATTCAATGTTTAAAATATTTATTATTTTCTTATTTGTTACCTGTTTATATTATTTAGGCAGAATACCGCCCCCCTTTTTTACTAAGAAATTGTCAGAAATTGAAGAAAATAATGAAATTTATAAAAAAGGAAAAAGTGATGTCGAAAGAAATTTGCAAAGGGTACGAACTAAACAAAAACAAAAAAGATCAAAGAACAACGATATTTTTTCGAAAAAAGAGAAGAATTTGTACAAAATCGATGAGGATAAATATAGCCTAGAATTTGCTCAAAAACCCCTTGTAAGCATTCTTTTTAATTATAAACGATGGAATCGTCCATTTCGATATATAAAAAATAATCGATTTGAAAATATCGTAAAAAATGAAATTTCAGAATTTTTTTTTTATCCATGCCAAAGTGATGGAAAAGGGAGAATATCTTTTACGTATCCATCAAATTTATCAACTTTTCACAAAATGATGGAAACAAAATTTTATCTCTTCACAAGAGATAAAATTTCCTATGACGAATTGTCTAATTATTGGAACTATACTAATGAAGAAAAAAGAAAGAAATTGAGCAATGAATTTCTAAATAGAGCAAAAGTTATAGATAATCAATTTCTTTCTCTGGATATATTAGAAAACCGAATTCGATTGTGTAATGATGAAACTAAAACAAAATACTTAACTAAAATATATGATCCTTTCTTAAACAGATTTTTTCGTGGACGAATCCAAGATGAAAAAACTTACAAAAAAAATCAGATTTTGATAAATAAAATTCATGGTACCTTTCTTTATATTAATAATAATAATATTTATCAAAATAATAATAGTAATTATCAAGAATTGGAGGAGAAAATAAAAACATTTGATCGAAAAGCATTAGTAACTTCATTTTTTTTTTTTAACCAAATCCATAAATTTTCACAAAAATCACTATCAAGTTTAAGTTGTGAAACACTCTATTTATTTCCAGAAGATGAACAAATAAAAATGAATTCTGAAAATGAAGAAGAAAAAAAAAAAATAATCCAAATCTTATTCGATGCAATTAGAAGAGATTTGAAGGATAAAACACTAGTAAATCGAAATAGAACTGAATGTATTAGAATAAACGAAATCAGTAAAAAAGTTCCTCGATGGTCATACAAATTTATTGATGAATTAGAACAACTGGACGGAAAAATTGAAGCAGAGAATTATCAAATTCGTTCTAGAAAAGCCAAACGTGTAGTCATTTTAAATAAATCTAAATTTTTTAAGAAAGACAATACTTATAATGATACTGGAGATACCGATAATACTAAAAAAAAAAACGAATTGGCTTTAATACGTTATTCACAACAATCGGATTTTCGGCGAGACATAATAAAAGGATCTATCCGTGCTCAAAGGCGTAAAACAGTTACTTGGAAATTTTTTCAAAAAAGTGTGCATTCCCCACTTTTTTTGGATAAAATTGAGAGACCTTTATTCTTTTTTTTTGATAGTATCAAGTCAATGAAAATCTTTTTTATGTTCAAAAATTGGATGCGAAAAAAGAAAGAATTTCAAATTTATGATTATACAGAGAAAAAAGTAAAAGAAAGTTCGAAAAAAGAAGAGGAAAAAAAAAAAGAAAATGAGGAAAAAAAACGTATCGAAATAGCCGAAGCCTGGGATAGTATTATATTTGCTCAAGTAATAAGGGGTCTTTTATTAATAACGCAATCGATTCTTAGAAAATATATTATATTACCTTCATTGATAATAATAAAAAATATTGTTCGTATATTATTTTTTCAATTTCCTGAATGGTCTGAAGATTTTAGGGATTGGAAGCGAGAAATGTATATTAAATGTACGTATAATGGTGTTCAATTATCCGAAACAGAATTTCCCAAAAAATGGCTAACAGACGGTATTCAGATAAAGATATTATTTCCTTTTCGTCTAAAACCTTGGCACAAATCTAAGCTACGATCCAATGAAAAGAAAAAAGATCAAATGAAAAAAAAGAACTTTTGTTTTTTAACAATTTGGGGAACAGAAGTCGAATTACCCTTTTCTGGTTCTACCAAAAATCGATTTTCATTTTTTAATCCCATTTTAAAAGAACTCAAAAAAAAAACGAAACAATTTCAGTTTTTCATTTTTCTAGTTCGAAAAGCTTTAAGGGAAAAACTGAAATTGTTTCTAAATATCTTAAAAGAAAAAGCAAAATGGATCATCAAAAGTATTCGATTTCTAACGAAAAAAATTTCAAAATTTCTATTTATTAAACTTAAATTAAAAAAAATAGATGAATTGAGTGAAAGCAAAAAAGATTCAACAATCGGGAAGAACAGTCCAATGATTTTGGAAGCAACTACTAAAATTCAATCTATAAATTTAAATTTGGCAAATTATTCAATAACAAAAAAAAAAATAAAGGATATGAATGCTAAAAGAAAAGAAATTTTAAAAAAAATAGAAAAAATGAAAAAAGGCCTTAAAATTTTAGAGACAAATATTTATTCGAACAAAACTACTTATGGTGTTAAAAGGATTGAATTAAAAAACAAAAATTTGCAGATATTAAAAAGAAGAAGAAATGTTCGATTAACTCGTAAATCACATTCTTTTTTTAAATTTTTCATGAAAAGGACATACATAGATATCTTTCTATATATCATTTGTATTCCGAGGATCAATACACAACTTTTTCTTGAATCAACAAAAAAATTTTTCAATAAATCCATTTACACTAATAAAGCAAATGTAGAAAGAACTGATAAAACAAATCCAAATATAATTCGCTTTATTTCTATTATACACAAATATTTTAATACTAGGAATACAAATTCAAAAAATTCTTGTGACATCTCCTTTTTGTCACAAGCATATGTATTTTTCAAATTATTACAAACCCGAATTATTAACATATATAAATTAAGATCGGTTTTTGAATATCATGAAATTTTTTTTTTTCTTAAAAATGAAATAAAAGATTCTTTTTTTGGAATACAGGGAATATTTGATTCAAAATTAAAACATAAGAACTCTCCCAATTCTGGAATAAATCAATGGACAAATTGGTTAAAGGATCATTATCAATATGACTTATCCCAAAGCAGATGGTCCAGATTAGTACCACAAAAATGGAAAAATAAGATCATTCAATGTCGCGTAACTCAAAATAAAGATTTAACAAAAAAAAATTCATATGAAAAAAGCCGATTAATTCTTTACAAAGAACAACAAGTAGGTGTATTAAAAAAAAAAATTAGAAAACAATATAGATATGATCTTTTATCCTATAGTTTTATCAATTATGTGGATAAGAAAGACTCCTATATTTATGGATGGAAATCCCTATTTCAAGTTCAAGCAAATAAAAAAAAAGTGATTTATTCTAACTACAACGCGCATAAAAATGAATTATTTGATATAATAGGTAATATCTTTATGCAAAATTATATAGCGGAAGACACTATTATAGATATGGAAAAAAACCAGTATAGAAAGTATTTCGATTGGGCGGGAATCAATATAGAAATATTAAATCGTTCCATATCGAATCCGGAATTTTGGTTCTTTTCAAAATTAGTGATATTTTATAATGCATATAGGGATAACCCATGGATCATACCAATCAAATTACTTTTTTTACATTTGAATTTAAATCAAAATATTAGTGAAAATAAAAATAACATTACTAGAAAGAAAAAAATAATGGATATTTATCGACCATCGAAAAAAAAGAAATCTCTTGAATTGGAGTTAGAGACTCGAAATCAAGCAAAAACATTATATGGCGATCATATAAATCTCGAAATACCTCTTTCAAACCAAGAAAAAGATTTTGTAGGATCAGGCAATGAAAAAAATATTAAGGGTATAAAGAAAAAGAAAGACAAGAACAAGATGGAGGCAGAACTCAATTTCTTACTAAGAAATTTTTTGATTTTACATTTGAATTGGAAGAATTTCTTAGGTCAAAGAATATTTAAAAATGTTAAAGTATATTGTCTCCTGATTAGATTGAAAAATTTAAGAGAAATTACTATAGCGTCTATTCAAAGAGGAGAACTAGGTCTAGATATTATGATGATTCAAAATCAGAAGAATTTCACTCTTCAAGGCTTAAGAAAAAATAAAAAATTTATAAAAAAAGAAATATTTGTTATAGAACCAGTTCGTTTGTCTAGAAAAAACATGAAAAAATTTCTTATGTATCAAACCGTGGGTCTTTCATTAATTCATAAGAATAAACGCAAAATTTATAAAAAATACCCAGAAAAATGTAATCTTAATACGAAAAATTTAGATAAATACATTACAAGAACAAGAGATCAAAAGGTAAGAGAAAAAAAGAATTTTGATTTACTTGTTACTGAAAATATTTTATCCGCTAGACGTCGTAGAGAATTGAGAATTCTAATTTGTTTAAATCCAAATAATATAAATAGTATAGATAGAAACACAATATTTTATAATGAAAATAAAGTCCATAATTGTTTTCAAGTTTTGACTAAAAACTATATATATCTTGAGAAAGAGAAAAAAAAACTAATAAATTTCAAAATTTTTCTTTGGCCAAATTATCGATTAGAAGATTTAGCTTGTATAAATCGCTATTGGTTTTATACCCATAATGGAAGTCGTTTCAATATAGTAAGAATACATATGTATCCGCGATTGAAAATTCGTTAATCGAAATTAGTCTTCATATATATGGTATATGCATAACATAAATACAGACACGCATTGTGGCATTGATATAAATAAAATGAAGTATCTATTAGATCCAAAAAAATCAACGAAATCCTCTTTTATTTTTTAAGTAGACAATTTTTTTGTGGTGAATCCATAAAAAAGTCTTTTTTATATCTATTTAAATTGGATTGATTAAATTAATAAGAATTAATTAGATTGTAAATAATAAGAAGAATTTATTAAGGAATTTCGGATTTCTATACAAAATTCAAAATTAGTGTCATTATTATTCATTATTATTACTGATCAATAAATTAAATATATATATATTATAAATATAAAGAGAGGAGATCGGAAAATCAAAAAATTAAATATATATATAAAGCGAGGAGAAGGAAAAAACTTTCAATTTTTTATGGTAAAAAATGCATTTATTCCTGTTATTTCACAAGAAAAAAAAGAAAAAAACCCGGGATCGGTTGAATTTCAAGTATTCCATTTTACCAATAGAATACGAAGACTTACTTCACATTTTGAATTGCACCGAAAAGACTATTTATCTCAAAGAGGTTTACGTAAAATTCTGGGAAAACGGCAACGATTACTGTCTTATTTATCAAAGAAAGATGGAATACGTTATAAAAAATTAATAAATCAGTTTGATATTCGGGAGTCAAAAATTCGTTAAATTGAAAAGTAATTCTCAATTATTCCATTTGTTAGATCTTGAATTTTGATGAACTTTTTAAGCGATTCATATAAGAATGAATCGAGGAAAAACCTATGAATATCTTAACTACAAGAAAGGACTTCATGATAGTTAATATGGGCCCTCACCACCCATCAATGCATGGTGTTCTTCGACTTATTGTTACTCTAGATGGTGAAGATGTTATTGATTGTGAACCAATATTGGGTTATTTACACAGAGGAATGGAAAAAATAGCGGAAAATCGAACAATTATACAATATTTGCCTTATGTAACACGTTGGGATTATTTAGCTACTATGTTCACAGAAGCAATAACTGTAAACGGACCAGAACAATTGGGAAATATTCAAGTACCTAAAAGAGCCAGCTATATCCGAGTAATTATGTTGGAATTGAGTCGTATAGCTTCTCACCTACTATGGCTAGGGCCTTTTATGGCAGATATTGGTGCACAAACCCCCTTCTTCTATATTTTCAGAGAAAGAGAATTAATTTATGATTTATTTGAAGCTGCGACGGGTATGAGAATGATGCATAATTTTTTTCGTATTGGGGGGGTAGCAACTGATCTACCTTATGGTTGGATAGATAAATGTTTTGATTTCTGCGATTATTTTTTAACAAGGATTGTTGAATATCAAAAACTTATTACTCGAAATCCTATTTTTTTAGAACGGGTTGAAGGGGTAGGGGTTATTGATGGAAAGGAAGTAATAAATTGGGGTTTATCGGGACCGATGCTTCGGGCTTCCGGAATACAATGGGATTTACGTAAAATTGATAATTATGAATGTTACGAAGAATTTGATTGGGAAGTTCAATGGCAAAAAGAAGGAGATTCATTAGCTCGTTATTTAGTTCGAATTGGTGAAATGATGGAATCCATAAAAATTATTCAACAGGCTTTGGAAGGAATTCCTGGTGGGCCATATGAAAATTTAGAAATCCGTTCCTTTGATAGAGAAAAAGAGCCAGAATGGAATGATTTTGAGTATCGATTTATTAGTAAAAAACCGTCTCCGACTTTTGAATTGCCAAAACAAGAACTTTATGTAAGAATGGAGGCCCCCAAGGGAGAATTGGGAATTTTTCTAATAGGAGATCAAAATGGTTTTCCTTGGAGATGGAAAATTCGTCCACCGGGTTTTATCAATTTGCAAATTCTTCCTCAATTAGTTAAAAGAATGAAATTGGCCGATATTATGACAATACTAGGTAGCATAGATATTATTATGGGAGAAGTTGATCGTTGAAATGATAATAGATAGAACAGAAATACAAGATATGCGTTTTTTTTTCAGATTAGAATCCTTTAAAGAGGTATATGGAATTATATGGGCATTTTCACCTATTTTTATTCTTGTATTGGGAATTACAATAAGTGTACTAGCAATTGTATGGTTAGAAAGAGAAATATCCGCAGGGATACAACAACGTATTGGACCTGAATACACTGGTCCTTTTGGAATTCTTCAAGCTCTAGCCGACGGAACAAAATTACTTTTCAAAGAGAATCTTATTCCATCTAGAGGAGATATTCGTTTATTCAGTATAGGACCATCCATATCAGTCATATCCATTATAATAAGCTATTCGGTAATTCCTTTTGGCTATAACTTTGTTTTATCTGATCTGAATATTGGTGTTTTTTTATGGATTGCTATTTCGAGTATTGCTCCCATTGGACTTCTTATGTCAGGATATGGGTCAAATAATAAATATTCTTTTTTGGGTGGTCTACGAGCAGCTGCTCAATCGATTAGTTATGAAATACCATTAGCTCTATGTGTGTTATCGATATCTCTACGTGCGATTCGTTAAGACAGAAATCTGTCGTTCGATACTATTGCTATACTCCTTTCTTTAGAATACTTTTTTAGTATAAGGAGGTTAATAAATTGAATATATATTCCTTTTATTTTTAGTATTTATTTATCCAGATTGAAGAATTGAATCAGATAGTTATATGAGTGCAATAAAACAGCTTCTATTGAATATAATTTATGAATACTATAATTACTTATAGTTAATAGAAAGTATGATGATTTTAAATTGCAGTAAAAATATTGAGTCTCATTTTCTATGTATAAGAATTAAGTGAAAAAATGAATTCCATTTTAAGTCGAAGTGGTCGTATATCCCAAGGTTGGTTGATTAATCATCCTGTCTTGAAGCGGGCACAAAAGACCAACTTTTATTTATTTTAATATATTTAATATATCGTAATATATTAAATATATTAAAATAAATAAGGGATTAATAAAAAAAATGAATGGATGGTTAGAAACACCAAGATATACAAAGGATTTGTAACGTATATTTTTTAAAATATCCAAAAGAACATTTATGACTAATAGAAAAAAGAATACTAATTGGGGCTTTAAATTGGTAGAAAAAATAAAGCAGTACTCCTCACAATTCCGATCCAGAGTATCTTCTATCCACTAATAAAATAAATGACTATCAGAAACGAAATAATCCTTTAATTTTTTTCTTAAGTCCCTTTTTTATTATACTTACATAAAAAAAGAATAGGTTAAGAACGAAAAAAAGAAAAAGTGGAGCCCTTTTTCTTTTTTTGTCTCATATCCATATTTGTGGAGATAGAATTCATGTCATAATTTTGAAAACTAACATGGAATTCTTTTTCGTAATCGAAAACGATTAGGAAGTTATTGGAAGGAGTTATTGATAATTCTAAAAGAGTATTTTATGGAACAATTTAGTTATTACTCAACAAATTTACTTTTGGATTTGTTAAGGGATGAGATCAATTCAGAAGTACCTTTTGTATTATTTATTTATAAAAAAATAGGAAATAAAATGTATTTTGCCTTATTCCAATTTTTTATTAGGTTATTAGGACAGACAGAATTCAATTGGTCTAATTCAGAACCGTCCAATAAAATGGAATCTTATATATCTTAGAGATATATCAAGGGATAACTAAATGGCTCGGTCCGTAGATTTTTTAAGGCTTTAAAAAGGAGCCGTATGAGGTGAAAATCTCATGTACGGTTCTGTAATAGAGATGGAAACAGTAATGTTATCACCGACTAGGATTATCAAACAGTTTAAGTACAGTTGATATAGTTGATGCTCAATCAAAGTATGGTTTTTGGGGATGGAATTTGTGGCGTCAACCTATGGGTTTCATCGTTTTTATAATTTCTTCCCTAGCAGAATGTGAAAGATTACCCTTTGATTTACCAGAAGCGGAAGAAGAATTAGTAGCAGGTTATCAAACCGAATATTCGGGTATCAAATTTGGTTTATTTTACATTGCTTCCTATTTAAACCTATTAATTTCTTCGTTATTTGTAACAGTTCTGTACTTGGGTGGTTCAAATATCTCTATTCCTTACATATTCGTTTCTGAATTTTTTGAAATAAATAAAACATATGGGGTTTTTGTAACAATAATTGGTATCTTTATTACACTAGCTAAAACTTTTTTATTTTTATTTGTTTCTATCACAACACGATGGACTTTGCCTAGACTAAGAATAGATCAATTATTAAATCTTGGGTGGAAATTTCTTTTACCCATTTCTCTTGGGAATCTATTATTAACAACTTCGTCTCAACTGTTTTCACTATAAAAAAAGGACCTTCTATATTAAAATTAAAAACTTGTATCAAATCAAACAAGAGAAAGAAAAAAATATTCAGAGATATTCACGATATGTTCCTTATGGTAACTGGATTCATAAATTATGGTCAACAAACAGTCCGAGCTGCAAGGTACATTGGTCAAGGTTTCATGATTACTTTATCTCACGCAAATCGTTTACCCGTAACTATTCAATATCCTTATGAAAAAATAATCACATCAGAACGTTTCCGTGGTCGAATACATTTTGAATTTGATAAATGCATTGCTTGTGAAGTATGTGTTCGTGTATGTCCCATAGATCTACCCGTTGTTGATTGGAAACTAGAAAGGGATATTCGAAAGAAACGGTTGCTTAATTACAGTATTGATTTCGGAATCTGTATATTTTGTGGTAACTGTATTGAGTATTGTCCAACAAATTGTTTATCAATGACTGAAGAATATGAACTTTCGACTTATGATCGCCACGAATTGAATTATAATCAAATTGCTTTGGGCCGTTTACCAGTATCAGTAATTGATGATTATACAATTCGAACGATTCAAATAAAATTTTAAATTATTGATAATTAAATCCAATTCTTCTGAAAACGAAAATTATAGAATATAAATCAAATCATATATTATACATATACTTCTTTAATTTTTAAAATTTGAATTTCTAGTTTGAAATTACTCTTTCATATAAAGAAACGAATGAAATGATATTGATTCGATAATAACTGTACCTATAGCAATTCACATTTTTTTATTAGGATCATTTCTTATCTTAGGATTAGGTTTAATTCAATGCGGGGATAATTTTAGTATTTCATACATATATCATTTTTTTTTCTGGTCATATCAATAAGGTCATGAAATTTCGATTTATTTATCTCTTATTTTACATATAATGGACTTGCCTGAACCGTTACATGATTTTCTTTTAGTCTTTTTGGGGTCAGGTCTTATATTAGGAAGTCTAGGAGTAGTATTATTTACGAATCCCATTTTTTCTGCTTTTTCGTTGGGAATGGTTCTTGTTTGTATATCTTTATTCTATATTTTATCAAACTCCCATTTTGTAGCTGCATCACAGCTCCTTATTTACGTGGGCGCTATAAATGTTTTAATCATATTTGCTGTGATGTTCATGAATGGTTCAGAATATTACCAAGATTTTCATCTTTGGACCGTTGGGGACGGAATTACTTTGATGGTTTGTACAAGTATTTTTCTTTCACTAATAACTACTATTCTAGATACATCATGGCATGGGATTATTTGGACTACAAGACCAAATCAGATTATAGAGCAAGATTTGATAAGTACTAGTCAACAAATTGGAATTCATTTATCAACAGATTTTTTTCTTCCATTTGAACTCATTTCAATAATTCTTTTAGTTGCTTTGATAGGTGCAATTGTTGTGGCTCGCCAATAAGAAATTTTTAGAACTAACAATATAAATCAAAATTCAATTTTGTTAGATTTTATCACATTCATTTTCGTTGAATTCTATGTGAACGTAAAAGAGTATTTATGTAGAAAATCGTTTTTTTTATTGTCAATATATTATCTTTTTGTAGTAGACTTTTTATATTCTTTAGTCAATACAATCCGTTGAATTCTCGTTCATATTGAAATGAATAAAAATGGATAAGGAGTTGGTCAATGATATTTGAGCATGCACTTGTTTTGAGTGCCTATTTATTTTCTATAGGTATCTATGGGTTGATTACAAGTCGAAATATGGTTAGAGCCCTTATGTGTCTTGAACTTATACTGAATGCAGTTAATATAAATCTCGTAACCTTTTCCGATTTTTTTGATAGTCGCCAATTAAAAGGAAATATTTTTTCAATTTTTGTTATAGCTGTTGCAGCCGCTGAAGCAGCTATCGGACTGGCTATTGTTTCCTCTATTTATCGTAATAGAAAATCAACTCGTATCAATCAATCGAATTTGTTGAATAAATAGTATTACTTAAAAAGTATAATTTATAATAGTGTGTACTATTAATCAATTCAAATGGACATATATTTCAAATCGGCATATATGATATATAACTTATGATAATGTTTGCAAAAACAAACATAAGAAATCAAAGTATCTTGGTTCTATTATGTTCTTTTTAGTTTAATTTATCTATAAGTAGATTTTGATTAGCAAAATTCTGATAAATCATTGATTCATCTGGTGGAATATTTATATATAATTCGTAATTCGTTTACGACTTTACTAGATCGAAAATGGTGAATTTTTGATGTTCAAGGATTACGATCCAATGTCACATTCAGTAAAGATTTATGATACATGTATAGGATGTACTCAATGTGTCCGAGCCTGCCCCACAGATGTTTTAGAAATGATACCTTGGGATGGGTGTAAAGCTAAACAAATTGCTTCTGCCCCAAGAACAGAAGACTGTGTTGGTTGTAAGAGGTGTGAATCCGCCTGTCCGACGGATTTCTTAAGTGTTAGAGTTTATTTATGGCATGAAACAACTCGAAGCATGGGTCTAGCTTATTGATATATTTCAAAAAGAACCACACACACAAGTACTTTTTTTTTACTGGCAAAAACCCGCGCTCAAAATACAAAACAAATCTTTTGTATTTTGAACGCGGGTTTTTCTAGTCTAAGTATATCTTATTTTTATCACGAATTTTTTTCCTTGGTTAACAATAATTGTAGTTTTGCCAATAGCCGCGGGTTCCTTAATTTTCTTATTTCCGCATAAAGGAAATAAGGTAATTAAGTGGTATACTATTTGTATCTGTTTAATGGATCTCCTTCTAACAGCCTATGTATTTTGTTATCATTTCGAATTGGATGATCCACTAATTCAATTGACAGAAAATTATAAATGGATCCATTTTTTTGACTTTTACTGGAGATTCGGAATAGATGGACTCTCTATAGGACCCATTTTATTGACAGGATTCATTACTACTTTAGCTACGTTAGCGGCTCAGCCAGTTACTCGAGAATCCAAATTATTTTATTTCCTGATGTTAGCAATGTATAGTGGTCAAATAGGAACATTTGCTTCTCGAGACATTTTACTTTTTTTCATCATGTGGGAATTCGAGTTAATTCCTGTTTATCTACTTTTATCCATGTGGGGTGGAAAAAAACGTTTGTATTCGGCTACAAAGTTTATTTTGTACACTGCGGGAAGTTCTGTTTTTTTATTACTGGGAATTCTGGGTATGGGTTTATATAGTTCGAATCAACCAACATTAAATTTTGAATTATTAACTAATCAATCATATCCCATGGCGCTGGAAATAATATTCTATATGGGATTTCTTATTGCTTTTGCTGTCAAATCACCAATTATACCCTTACATACGTGGTTACCCGACACCCACGGAGAGGCACATTACAGCACTTGTATGCTTTTAGCCGGAATATTATTAAAAATGGGAGCATATGGGTTGGTTCGGATTAATATGGAATTATTATCTCGTGCTCATTCTATATTTTGCCCCTGGTTAATGCTATTAGGTTCAATTCAAATAATCTATGCAGCTTCAACATCTCTTGGTCAACGTAATTTAAAAAAAAGAATAGCTTATTCTTCGGTATCTCATATGGGTTTCTTAATTTTAGGAATTGGCTCTATAAGCGATACAGGTCTCAACGGGGCTATTTTACAAATAATCTCTCATGGATTTATTGGCGCTGCGCTTTTTTTCTTGGCGGGAACTAGTTATGATAGACTACGTCTTCTTTATCTCGATGAAATGGGTGGAATGGCTATCCCAATGCCAAAAATATTCACAGTTTTCACTATGTTATCGATGGCTTCTCTTGCATTGCCGGGCATGAGCGGTTTTGTTGCAGAATTGATAGTCTTATTAGGAATAATTACTAGCCAAAAATATCTTTTAATCACAAAAATACTAGTAACTTTTGTAACAGCAATTGGAATGATATTAACTCCTATTTATTCATTATCTATCTTACGTCAAATGTTCTATGGATACAAGATTTTTAATACACCAAATTCTTATTTTTTTGATTCGGGGCCACGAGAATTATTTATTTCAATTTCTATCCTTATACCTGTTATAAGTATTGGTATTTATCCAGATTTTATTTTTTCATTTTCGGCTGACAAGGTTGAAGCTATTCTATCTAATTTTTTATAGATAGTTTTCACGAATAAATGCAAAAATAAAAAGAAGAAAGAAATCCATAAATCCTATGTACAATACAAATATATATATATTTGTATTGTATTAATTATGTATTAATTTATGGATTAAAAAATAAAGAATTCTAAGTGAATACCTTTGTTGTTTGTGAGAAACCCTTGAGTCACTACCGCATTACTTGATTTAAGGGGTTCTCCATCATTTATTGGAATTTTTTTTTATTTTTAGTTATTATATATATATTTTCTATTTTATTTGGGTTTCTGTATTTAGATTTGTAAAGTAGTTTCTTCACTTTAATTCAATTAGATGTAAATGAACCATAACTATGTAGTCCTATTCCTAAAAGATTGATTCCTAAATAACATACCCAAATTATAAAAAAACCCATAGAAGCCACTATTGAAGAGTTTATATATTCTAATTTTTTATTTTTTCTAGTATGTAAATAAATCGCGAATATAGTCCAAGTAATAAAAGCCCAAGTTTCCTTTGGATCCCAATTCCAATATGATCCCCATGCCTCATTAGCCCATACTGCTCCTGAAATAATACCTATTGTTAAAAAGATAAAACCTAGACTAATAGTACGGTAACCCCAACGATCCAATTGTTGAATAAATTGAGATCTATAATAATTTCTATAAGACGAAAAAGCAGTTTTTTGGAAAATATTATTTTTTTCATTGATATTCATGTATTTAATTTCGACAAAAGAAAATGATTCATTTATTAAAAAAAACAAATTCTTCCTTTTACCAAGCAGTTCTTGGAATGTAATGACTAAAATAGCTACACATAATAATGAGCCACATAAAAGAGTTGCATAACCCAATATCATCATACTTACGTGCATCATTAACCAATGGGACTGTAAAGCGGGTACTAATATTATGGATTCGTTCATTTTTCTTAAAAGACCTGAAGTAGCAAAGACTTGAGTAAAAATAACACTTGGTGCGATTATTGTGTTTAAATAGTAGTTTTTATGTTTTTTGAAGCAAGGAACCATATAAAAAATGGAAAAAGTCCATGAAAGAAATATTAATGATTCATATAAATCACTAAACGGTAAATGCCCCGAAAAAGCCCAACGAGTAACTAACAATCCTGTTATACAAAAAAAGGTTATTATCATGCCTTTTTTTGACGAATCATATAATCCTATGATTTCATTGACTAATAATAAGGTTATCAAATGAATTGAAATTAAAATGGATACGACCGAAAACGATATATGAGTTAATATATGCTCTAAAGTTGAAAATACCATCATATATAATGACAAAATCGAAATACTAGGAATAGAAATAAGAATTGAGTTCATTATAGGACCTATTTTTTGATTTTGAAAAGATAAGATATCATGCCGCTACTCGGACTCGAACCGAGATGCTCTAGCACTGCTTCCTAAGAGCAGCGTGTCTACCAATTTCACCATAGCGGCTTACTCAAAATCATAATAATTCATTTTTAATCAATTGTCGAGATTCAAAGAATCAATTAAATTAAAGTCAAATATTTGTTTACTAAACATTAAATAAAGAATTTTATTAGAATCTATTCGAAATATATATTGCAATACTTTTCTTTTTATTCTATATCTATATTTATATTCTAAATATAAATACATTTTTTATTCTGAAGTCTTATAAATGTAAAAAAATTTATATTCTATATTAGAAATTCATAATTATAATCCAATTATTATGTTATGTAATTTGAAATGACTCTTTTTTTATTTATTTCATTTTCTGAATATAAAGAAATGTATTTCCATTTTTTTTATTCAGTGGAAAATAAAAAAGCGCACTTCTATATCAAAATCAAAAATGGAACACTACATTCAAAGGATTTTTTATTAGAATATAGATAATGTAAATATTATAAATTAATACTATACTGAAATTAATACTATAACTATATATATTAGATATTAAATTTATATTAGTTTAGTATTTTTTTTTTAATATTCATTGAATCCTGTTAATTGAAATTACTCTAACGTTTGTATTTGTTACAAAAAAAGCTTTTTGAATTCCCCGTAAAAATAGATTGTGCTAACGAAAAAGCTTTCAATCTTGTCCAATATCCTTTCTTTTTCCATAAAGTATTCCGAATAATTTTTTTTGATATAGAAGTGCGCTTTTTTGGAACTGCCATATAATTTATATAGTTTTTCATTTTTATATAGTTCTATGTCAAAGACATTTTTTTTCCGTAAATGAAAAGGAATTTCTCTTTAATTAGCCATATATCTTATTTATCTTAATTCCCATTTTTTGTTTCCTATTTAAAGTAAAACATTGAATATTATAACCCTTTTTATAAATTTTTCCAAACATCAAGATTTTTTATTGTAATCGAAAATACGAAATTAGTTCCAAAATAAAAAATGTTCTTAGTTTTGGTGTAATTAATTATTTTATTTCAACTCTAAACATAAAATTTGAATTCCAAAAATTGGATTTCTCGCTAGGAATTTTGTTATCGCTCCATTTTGAGTTTATACTTTGTAATATTCCAAATATTTAATAAAGATTCAAATTAATAATACATCTGTCTATTTTAATTCTATATTTCTTTTTTTATTAACCGAACTCCTTCTTTACAAAAAAGATAAAAAACCAACGAATAAGAAATTAAATTCATTAGAATCGGAATTTTTTTGTTTATTGTATGGAATATACATATCAATATTCATGGATTATACCTTTTATTCCATTTCCAGTTCCTATCTTAATAGGAGTGGGACTTCTATTTTTTCCGACGGCAACAAAAAATATGCGTCGTATGTGGGCTTTTCCTAGTATTTTATTGTTAACTATAGTTATGATTTTTTCGGTTGATCTGTCTATTCATCAAGTCAATAATAGTTCTATTTATCAATATGTATGGTCTTGGACCATAAATAATGATCTTTCTTTAGAGTTTGGGTGCTTAATCGATTCACTTACGTCTATTATGTTAATATTAATTACTACTGTTGGTATTTTGGTTCTTATTTATAGTGATAATTATATGTCTCATGATCAAGGATATTTGAGATTTTTTGCTTATATGATTCTTTTTAATATTTCAATGCTGGGATTAGTTACTAGTTCGAATTTGATACAAATTTATGTTTTTTGGGAATTGGTTGGAATGTGTTCTTATTTATTAATAGGCTTTTGGTTCACACGTCCTATTGCGGCAAATGCTTGTCAAAAAGCATTTGTAACTAATCGTGTAGGGGATTTTGGTTTATTATTGGGAATTTTAGGTCTTTATTGGATAACGGGTAGTTTGGAATTTAGGGATTTGTTTCAAATAATAAATAACTTAATTTATAAAAATGAGATTAATGTTTTTTTTGTTACTTTGTTTGCCCTCTTGCTATTTTGTGGCGCAGTCGCTAAATCCGCCCAATTTCCTCTTCATGTGTGGCTACCTGATGCTATGGAAGGACCTACTCCTATTTCCGCCCTTATACATGCTGCTACTATGGTAGCGGCGGGAATTTTTCTTGTAGCTCGGCTTCTTCCTCTTTTCATAGTTCTACCCCCAATAATGAATGGAATAGCTTTTATAGGTATACTAACAGTAGTATTAGGAGCTACTTTAGCTATTGCTCAAAAAGATATTAAGAAAAATTTGGCCTATTCCACAATGTCTCAATTGGGTTATATGATGTTAGCTTTAGGTATGGGATCCTATCGAGCCGCTTTATTTCATTTGATTACTCATGCTTATTCAAAAGCATTGTTGTTTTTAGGATCTGGATCCATTATTCATTCAATGGAAGCTGTTGTCGGATATTCTCCAGTTAAAAGTCAAAATATGGTTCTTATGGGTGGTTTAACAAAACATGTACCTATTACAAAAACTGCTTTTTTAGTGGGTACACTTTCTCTTTGTGGTATTCCACCTTTTGCCTGTTTTT